TAGTTGCGGAAAGGTCGGAAGATACTTTGTATACATACTCATGAAAGTCTTTGAGTACTCCAGGATTCATTCAATATTAATTAGATTGAATGGATAATTGGCTTTGACTTATTTATATATGTATTTATTTATTTGTATTTATTTGAATATATAAAGAATATATAAATATTTTTAAATCTTTTACTTATATTGAACTTAGATTTATTTATAATCTAAATTGAAAAATAGAAATTATGAATAAAGTACAAAAAGAAATTTTTACTTTAATCTCTAATCAAGAACGTAATAGGACGTCTTCGATTGTTTCATAGAGCCAATAGGAGACGTAGATCAAATGGGAAAAATGGGAAAGAAAAAAATAGGGGTATGCCCTAGATAGTGATCTATCTTGATTCTATATTTTTATACTTTTTACTTAATAAAATGAAGGGCACCAAAAGAAAGAATAGGTTTTATTATTACTACATGTTAGTAACATTCCTTTGATACTTCAAAGGCTAGGGCTGTCTCCGCGTATTTTGCTGGTGCTTAATGTTTTCCGATTATACAAGAAATCTTATAATTATAAGAACGTGTTATAATTGGATTTATTGGATTGTTTCATCAACAGTGTTGGGTTAGAACCCCCCGTTGACTCTGCGCCAATGATTTTTTTATTATTAGTGAACAGTAATTGAATAATTCCTTCATATTCATAGAGATAGAGGACATAATTCACATGGATATAGTAAGTCTCGCTTGGGCTGCTGTAATGGTAGTCTTTACATTTTCCCTTTCACTTGTAGTATGGGGCAGAAGTGGACTCTAGAAGTACTACTAATTGAATTTAGGAATCAAACTGTATCAATTTTTTTTATAGATCTTTCTGCAAAGCCTTTTTTTTTTATTTGAATTTCACTGTTTGTATTTCGAAAGGAATACAAATGGTAGGGAATTGATTCCAACCGTATTCTTCATAACTTTTCTATTTCGATGAACCGACTCTTACCAAAGTTATATATGGGAAATGGGGAAGAACGGAACCTTTTTTTGTTTTTCCCTTTACTGTTCAAAGAAAAAAGAAATCTGTTATTACACGGATACCCTTATGGGAAACAACATAGTGGTTGTCCAACGAGATACTACAACTACACATAATAAAACATTGTCTTGGGCGAGTCACATATTGCGCACTTACCGCTTGTTTTATTATGTGGTTTATTATTTTATAAATTTTATTTAGGCTGTGCTTGCTTTATTGAACTCATTTCATATCATGGTTCAAACGTTAAAATCGGTGAGGTTTACTAATCCTTTTCGAAATCCGAAGAAGTTCCCACGGAACCCCCCGGATCCTATGTCAACTGCTCAATCAATTACTTCTTTGTCGGAATGCTAACAAAAAGATTACTTGCTTTTATTTTACCCATACCCTTTTCTCCTTCATTGATTTTATTCTTTCTTTCAATGGATATCGGGATTCATATTAAAAAAAATCCGAAATACAGGAATTAGAATCGTAAGAATAAGAGCTGTCTTTCGATTATTTCAGATTATTAATTGGAATCAACACAAATCAAATAGAACTAGATGAAGAAATAGAATTGGGACACGACACTATGTAATTATATAGATGGAATTGATAGCTATATATATGAAGATAATAATGTAGATTAATATATATTAAATTAACCTGTATCTTCAGACAGTAAACTTTATACAGTACAATAACAATACTAGATAGTATGGTAGAAAGATTCATATTTTTCTTTCTACCATACTATCGTCTCTCATAGAACACTGCTGATTCTATTTCGCTCATTTCATTCATTTAAGACGCGAAATTTGAATCTTTTTCGTTTTATTTCTTTTCTTCAATCATTGATAAGAACTAAAAAGTCAAGTTTAATTCAAATTAATCGCTCTGACTTACTGTTTTTACGTATATTATAAGTAAAAAAGCAGTAGGAACTAGAATGAACAGTGCAGTAGCAATAAATGCAAGAATATTTACTTCCATAATTTCATCGTTTCATTTTTCTTTAATTGGCAATAACTCGGGATTTAATCCCATAGAGATGATAAATCTTTCGTCTGTAAATTCAATGGGATGAATTACGTCTCGATGTAATCGAATCGATCAATATCATGAATAACAATATCTGGGCTATCAAATCGATTCATCGTCAAGAATTGAATAGTATAACATAGGAAGATCTTTTATCCATACCGAATTCAAAGGTTGATTCCTGATCCAATCAAAAATTCCTTTAAATTAATTTCTCTTTTTATTTATCATTCTTTTCTATAACTTACCGCCTTCCTTGTACAATCATCTGATCCTTGTACAACCATCTGATGAAGTATCATCTAACCGCCTTTACACTTACCTTACCATTGATTTTAACCAAACCCAAACAAACAATCGAATCGAAATGAAAAAAAAAATAAGAGGGATCCCGCTGGTAATGCAATTCTGCTATTTGTACTCCCTTTCACAGAAAAATGGAGAGACGAATTGATGTATTTTTTTATTGGATTTGGATCCGTCGGGACTGACGGGGCTCGAACCCGCAGCTTCCGCCTTGACAGGGCGGTGCTCTGACCAATTGAACTACAATCCCAGGGAAATAACATAATAAAATAAAGTGTACAGTATACCTATTCTTAATGATTTCATTCAAACCCTTTCGACTTAGATTTTCGATTAGAATTGCCATGTTGGAATAGAGAAGTGAGTGATATATTGATATCCATATGGATATGCACCTTAGCGAAAGCGGCATGGATTACTAATAATCTTTTCGTTATTGCCAAATCAATTGGATAATAAATCTTTCAATGAAAAAGTTCTTTTTTCTTTATTTTACTCTTGTCCTTAGCCTTTACACTTACCGATCCAGATATGAATCTAGATCATTAGAAAAATCATAATTTGTTGGAAAAAAAAAATAAATTAAATTTAAATAGAGTAAATAAATAGTGGCAGAGATATATCAAAAAATTTGACTTTTTTTTTTACTATTGGGATCGAGCATTTCGGGAAACCAACAAATGGGTTATATCATTTCATGGCAGATCGGCGAATTATTGGGCCGAGCTGGATTTGAACCAGCGTAGACATATTGCCAACGAATTTACAGTCCGTCCCCATTAACCGCTCGGGCATCGACCCAGGAAGAATCAATTTCAGGCTTATTGATAATCCACGATCAACTTCCTTTCGCAGTACCCTACCCCCAGGGGAAGTCGAATCCCCGCTGCCTCCTTGAAAGAGAGATGTCCTGAACCACTAGACGATGGGGGCATACTTGCCCGACCGCCATCATACTATGCTCATAGTATGAATAGTTTTTTGAAATTGTCAATATAATAGAATGGGAATGGTATGACTCAATACAAAGGATAGTACTTTTCGGTGAGTAATTTGTCTACCAGAAAGGGGGGTTAAACTCCATTCTTCCGCTTTCATTCATTGATTCACTCATTGTTAAGATTAGGCGGGCATATTTCTACCTCACACTAAGACAGGAAATTCAAATAAAAAAAAAAAACGATAAATTTGAAAATAGGGGAAGAGGGATCAATAAGTTATTGAATTTTTTTCTCTAATTTTTTTTGGTTCAGAGGACAGGCCGAATCTCTTTATCAACGATTGCCTTCGATAAAATATTTCGAATCTATGTTGAATTGGTAGGTACATGTATTAATCAAATGAATTTCGTTATAATGGAAAATAATGGAAATTAGGGTGGGTCGGTCTGGAAACAATGCATTACATTAATATTTATCAAATACAATATCAATAAACCTTTTTTTTACCTATACTTACTAGGTCAATCAAATTGAGCGTTCCTGAATGAACCACTATGCGTTTAAGATATATCTATTACATAGATTATAACGTATAAACGCATAAGATATGTCTATAGACATATAACATATAATAAGTATATACACTAAACTCATAGTAACTAGCGGTCAGGAATTGACGTAAACGGGCCCCTTTAACTCAGTGGTAGAGTAACGCCATGGTAAGGCGTAAGTCATCGGTTCAAATCCGATAAGGGGCTTTGGTTTTTTCATAAAACTCCAGCGGTAGTATTCATATTTATAGAGATATTGTTGTCATTTGTAATAAAAAAGTAACAAACCATAAAATGGAATATAATTTTAATATTGAAATTATATTAAATACTAATGAAGTGAAGTATAGTAATTATAGTTATAAAGTTGAACATTTGTTATCATGTTTATTATATTGTTATAAATATTATAATGATAAGTTTATAATGAATAATTCTAAGTTGTCTACTTGAATCTCCAAATATTCCTATTACTTTGTTCTATTATTCCAATCAAATCAATTAAATTAGAAATCAACAAAAGAAAAAGTAAGTGGACCTAACCCATTGAATCATAACTATATCCACTATTCTGATATTAAAACTCGATAGAGATAAAATTGGAAGAGTGGATCTTTTTTTTTTTCATTTTCATATTTCTTTGGATTACGCGGGAATCTGTCGATATTTCCGATTAAATCTTCTTGTTTCTAGATGTTATATAGCAATGCTATTCCCTTACTTTACAGCGAAAGATTTATTCCAAGCACAACATAAGAATAAGAGGCGTTTAAAATATCTTTCTTTGATTCCAGCACACAAGACAAAATCACTTTCTATTTTATCATATGTATGTTTTATAATTTATAATGTATATTATATATTTTATATATTTAGATAGATATCTATCAGATCGTGGTTTCATGTAACAAATATTTATGGATACATATGATATTTTTGTTCCGATAATGGAATGTAAAATGGATGCAAGAAAGAGACTTTGATTTATAGTCTCCTGTTATTAAATTCAATACACTATTAATTTATAATTTAATTAAATATATAAATATAAATAATACTAAATAAATAATACTAAATAATATAAATAATACTAAATAATAGAATAAAATAAATAGAATAGGAAATTCATTAAAAGAAAATGAAAGAGTAAAATAG